GTTTCTTTGTGGATTTCTATAGGAATCTTTTGTAGATGTGTCTCTGAGTATTCCTTGATCATTTCTTCCAAGAAGAGGATTTCCTCTAATTCTATGAACTTTTCTAGAATACTTTTTTCTTGAATATCATTCAAAAAAATTTCGGATTGCCCGCTATTCGACCAATTAGTAACCCAAGATTCCATACTTTTAGTAAATGAGAGAGAAATCCACCAGGGCAGAAATACTATAGATCCAAGATACAAAAGAGAAGTGAATGCTTTCTTTTTTTCCATTTATCACCTGTGCATTTTTAATTAACCCGCTTCATTTGTCGGCTGTATGTGATCGAATATTTCTTTCAAACATGAGTTCTAGATAAGGTATGAATCTATTTTCTTTGTGATTTTGTTTGAATCTAGAAAGAATACAGAAATAGTAGACTAAGACTCCACTTCGAATTCGACTGAAGAAATAATACAAAATCATGTTTCCAGATATCTCAATTCATCAAATTCAAAACAAGTGCCTCCTTTCGATGAATGACCAAAAGAAGTCCTTTAAGGAATAAATATTTTTGATATTTTGAGACGAAAGAACTCCCCTTCTATCAAAATATCCAATATCTCAAAAAAATTCCAACGATTCCCCATAGTCAAGAATCGAATAATTGAGAGAAAGAAAGATATTGTGATGATCAAAAAAATGAGCGGCAAAACAAGACAGAAATGCGTCGGTTATCATTATTAAGAAAACCCACTATTTATTTTATTGGGTAGTAAAGAACACAAACGAAAGGATAAAAAAAGGTCGATTGAAAAAAAGAAAATAATTTACAAGATATGATTTATCTACATCTAAAGTATCACTTAGTTATAGAAAAAACAGGATTCTTGCATTTTTTCCTCCTGCTGAGAAAGCATTCGTTCCTCAACCCAGTTCCTTTTCTCAAAAGACTTCAATTGGTACGCGCAAGAAATAGGCCAATTCCGCGGCTTTTTGTTCAATTTCTTTTGGAGTCAAATTCTCATCAGTACGGGTCAACGGAATAGCCCCCCGGCCTCTGATGTCCATATAAAGGACACGACGAGCATAAACACCCTCTTTAACTTCTATTCGAACGGATTGAATATCTTTTATAAGGAATCGGAGGAATATGCGACGATTTTTTCCAGGAAATCCCCAACGAAAAATACACACCATTCCTTCCTTTCTGTCGAATCGATCATAACCACTACCTACATTCCAGGAAATTGTGCACCACAAATAAGAACTAATAAAGAGACCCGCGATCCCGTAGAAAGACATCACGATCCCTTGTGGAAAAAAAATGATTTGTTGAGACGGAACAAAAGATATCAAATTTCTACCAAGATAACTGGAAGTTCCAACCAATAAGAATCCCGATGAACCTAAAAAAACGATAAGAGCCCAGCAAAAATTACTTAGTTTTCGAGACCCCGCTATAGGTTCTATCCATATATGTTCTGATCGCCAACTCATACTTGATCCGATTGCATTTTATTGGAATTGAAAGAATACCCCAAATAGTTTTGACTTTACTTTTTTTGTTTCCGAATGAATTCCCATCAAACTAGTGCTAGTTTGATGGGAACCTTTAGGAGTAATTCATCAAATTGGTTAGATCTAAAATAATAAAATAACATGCCCTTTATATGATCCCAATATACATACAGGTCCGCCAACTTTACATTTTAAACATCCAGTGATCCTAATCTATTTGAAACTAGCTAGAATTCAGTTACCCATAGATGATTTTCTGGAGGCCTAAGAGCTTTTCCTTTATGTTCGGCGGAAATCATACATTCTATCGTATTTCCCGAAATAAATATCTGTGTTATGGTACAAGTCTAAGTTTCAAAAAAAAACGGATGAGATTGTGTCCCCTTAGATCTAAACAATCTTGTTTTTTTGAACATGAAGAAATAAAGAAGCCATTGCAATTGCCGGAAATACTAGGCCTACTAAAGGCACAAAAATAGAGGGAAAATTGAAAGTTGTCATAAAAGGGGTACCTCGATTTACTATTTGTACCTGTTCTTATTTTTTTTTAATATCGTATTTTTTATTTATACTAATTATAATTCATAATTGTAATTATTAATTAATTCAATTTGAAAATTCTTATTAGAGATATAAGTATCTAAGTGAGTATATAGAATAAGTCCATTTATTTAGTTCTACATTCTATATTTGAATTTAATTGGATTATATACGTAAGACAAAATTCGTTTTATTTGCCCAATTTCACGAAAAGAAGAACTCGCTTTTTTATCTTGTTGATAATAAAAAAAAGAGTTATCCGCAACTTTTGATTCTTTCTACAATTAGATCTTAGGTCACCAAAGAAAACTCCATTCTTAGTTACTTTGATTCTGATAAGCTAACTACTTGTTTGGTTTGCTCCAAATAAAATAATTAAACTTAGTGCGCTTTACTTGATTGAATTGGAATTCAAAGGAAAAAAGGCATGGAGTTTAAATAACTCGCCCAGAACGCT